TAATGAAAGTAGATTATCTTTACATTCATTTTTTTTATTCAAAAATTCCATGATCCCTTCCCGAACCAAACATGAATCTTTCAATTCATTTGGCTCTCACGCTCAATTATTTCTTATTTATTGGGAATTCATTCCCATATATATTTTTTCTAATTAATGAGCTTACCCTCTCCCTCTCTTCTCTATTCATATTCCAATATATCGAAATTGATTACTAATCCAAGACCAGAATATTCGGAGGATTCTTCTGACCAACATAGAAAATATATAAAAAAACTAAAAAGTATAATAAATAAAAGATTTACATTACATAAAATTTCGAATTTCTAATTGTACTTAGAATTTTATAATGTATAATTGTAATTTGTCAGCAAAGTTGTTTCTTTTTTTTTTCTTCAAATTCAAAGAATTCTTCTCCCCTTATACATAGGTCATCGATTCAGCATTGGAAAAAGGGGCTCAAATCGTTTTATCGACATGAGTGTTTTATATCGAAAAAACCTTTTTTATTTTTTTATTTATAGTGGTAGAAAGAGTACCCTGCTGCATCTGAACTTCAAACGATTTGGCCTTAACCATGTTAATGGTCCCAGATTATTGGTTAATAGAGAATCAAAGTCGATGTACCAATGAATCACGAAATGCTATGGTTCTTAAATATAATATGATTTTAAAAATTTATTCAGAAGTAATTCGCGGGATCATGCACTCTTTTCTTTACTAGTTATAATGAAAAAAAGTACAACTGGGTGAATCCAGCCTATCCTTGAAATAAACAACTCGCACACACTCCCTTTCCAAAAAAGATCAATACACCAAGGACTACGCTTAGATTTATTGGATTTGTTGCTAAAATATCGGTATTAACCCCGAAACTCCCGGCGGATGGCCAGTGACCCAAGGAAACGAAAGAATCGGTTACATTTTTCATATGATCTCCTATTTTATTTTAGATAGACTAAAAAAAAAGAACTCGGTTCTTTTTTTTATTATATCACTTTGACTCCTTTTCCATTTATTCTATTCTATCATATTTATATTATTCTAATTCTATGTATTTTTTTTCAATTGAAAATTCCCAATAATAATAATTCTTATTAGAATTAGGGGGCAGGTTTCATGTCAATGGCAAAATAACTCATTTGTTGCAACACTCCCTTAAAACAATAAAAAGGTGTCTCTTGAACTAAGATAAGAAGGGGAAGGAAGAAAGCGAGTCAGTGTGATAATTCCTCATCCTCAAATTAATCCTTCCCGTGGATTATTGTCCCAACGAATACGAATAATTAATTGTAGGGGTGAAATGTGAAATCTTGATATAATTCGAAAAAGCGGGGAGTAAGTCCCAAGTCATAAAACGAAAATAAGAAAAAAAAAATACAAAATTCTCATGTTTTTGTTTTATAGGATTAAACAAAGGGATTCGCAAATAAAAGTGCCAATGCTACAACCAGCCCATAAATTGTTAAAGCTTCCATAAAAGCCAAACTAAGCAATAAAGTACCTCGTATTTTTCCCTCTGCCTCGGGTTGTCTCGCGATACCTTCTACAGCTTGGCCCGCAGCAGTACCTTGACCAACTCCAGGTCCAATAGAAGCAAGCCCGACAGCCAACCCAGCAGCAATAACGGAAGCGGCAGCAATCAGTGGATTCATGATAAGTTCCTCGCACCAAAATAAAGAAATGGTTAATGATACAATCATCCAATGAATTTTGATTTAATTATATTATTCCATCGTTAAGATTCAACCTGCCGAAGTAACTAAGAACTCCGAATGGAAGTGAGAAGATTATTGAACCGTCAGAACCATTTCGATATCTTTTTTTTAGTTCCTATCCACTGGATTTTTGTGAATCCGCGCATACTTTGTTCTTCCATTTCTTTTTTCCAACCCATTCTTTGCTTTCAATTCTTCGTTTTTGTCTTTATTTTATCTCTCAATTCAGAGTCAAAGACGAAACAGAAGAACTCCTATTCTTCTATTGGAATCCCTATCTAAATCCACAGTAGTAGGCTGGATTAGATATATTTTGAATTCGTATATAACTAGTCAATATCTAATATCCCATATACATGCGTTTCTTACATAATGTAAACCAACTATTCATATCTTAGATTCAATTGGATTCTAGAATTATTCCTCAAAGGATAGACAAAAGCCGGCTTATAGCCAATTAGATTTCATATACCTAATTCTACCCCCCCCCCTTTTTTTTTAGTTTTTCCTAATCGTTTTTTGAATATCGTTTTTTGTAAATTCGTCTCTTCTTTTTATTTATCATTATCTCGCAATCTAAACGGACGAATTCATTAGACTAAATCATTGCATAAAAATAAAAAATCAATATTTAGTATTTGATTGAGCTAAGTTCATGCAATTTTTTTTATTTATTAATAAAAAATTGATTTTGGTCAATCATTGAATTGAATGAAATTGACTGAAATGGGAATCATTCTATAGAAAGAACAGCTTTTTAAAATCATAGACCCCAATACATACCATAAAAATGCCTATTCTAATTAGTCTAATTAGGAATCATAATATTGAAATTGAATAAACAAAAACAATATCAATATTAGGAAAAAGATCTTTTAGATTAGATCTCTTTCCTTTTTTTATTATAATTCTCTAATATCGTAATCTTTTTTTTTTGTTATTACTCTAGACTCGTCGTATTTGTATATTTATGGTCCCTAAGTAAGTAGATTATCTTGAGTTGCGCATACATTGCATTGGACTAAGCTAAAAAAAGAGCTAGACTATTTCAAAAACAAAAACTAGTCAATGATGACCCTCCATAGATTCGCCTATATAAGCCGCAGCTAAAGTTGCAAAAATAAGAGCTTGAATCCCACTTGTAAATAATCCAAGGAACATGACAGGTATAGGAACGACTAAAGGTACTAAAGAAACAAGAACAACAACTACTAATTCATCAGCTAATATATTCCCGAAAAGTCGAAAACTTAGTGATAAGGGTTTTGTGAAATCCTCTAAAATGTTAATGGGTAAAAGAATTGGAGTTGGTTGAATGTATTTACTGAAATACCCTAATCCTTTTTTGGAAAGACCCGCATAGAAATATGCTACTGACGTGAGTAAAGCTAAAGCAACAGTAGTATTTATATCATTCGTGGGTGCGGCTAACTCTCCATGAGGTAATTGTATGATTTTCCAAGGTAAAAGAGCACCCGACCAGTTAGAAACAAAAATAAATAGAAACATAGTTCCAATAAAGGGAACCCATGGACCATATTCTTCTCCAATCTGAGTTTTGCTCACGTCTCGAATGAATTCAAGAACATATTCGAAGAAATTTTGACCGGCGGTTGGAATGGTTTGTGGATTCCGAACAGCGATAACAGCGGAACCTAATAAGATAGCAATTACAACCCAAGAAGTAATAAGTACTTGGGCATGGACTTGGAAACCCCCTATTTGCCAATATAAATGTTGGCCTACTTCCACACCAGAGATCTCGTATAACCCATTTAGTGCGTTGCTGGAACATGATATACCATTCATATTGCCCTCTGACAGAAATAGAACTTTACTTAAAAAAAGGAATTATTTTAATTCAATCTTCTCTTGTCTACCCAAATTCTATATTTTTGACACCGACTAAACTAATCACACAATATTCACAGTTTTTTTATCTATTTTGTGTGATTCAGGATATAGTAACCGATTACATAGATCTATGTAGTTCCAAAAAATAATTTATTTATCTTATTATTAATCAAGAATTTCGTATATAGCTAGAACGACCCTCACAAATTGCGACTACTAATTTGTTAAGAATTAATCGAATTGAAGCTATAGCATCGTCATTTGCTGGAATCGAAATATCTGCGAGATCGGGATCACAATTTGTATCGATTAAACAAATTGTTGGAATTCCCAAAGTGATACATTCTCGAAGAGCCGTATATTCTTCTTGCTGATCAACGATGATTACAATATCGGGCAATCTCGTCATATATTTAATCCCGCCCAGATATGTTTGCAAGCGAGATAATTGTCTCTTCAACATAGCTGCATCTCTTTTCGGAAGACGATTGAGCCCCCCCGTCTTTTGTTCTGTTCTCAAGTCCCTGAACTTATGAAGCCTCGTTTCTGTAGTGGGCCAATTTGTTAACATACCACCGAGCCATTTTTTATTAACATAATGACACCGAGCCCTTATTGCAGCCCGCGCCACCGAATCAGCTGCTTTATTTTTTGTACCAACAATTAAGAATTGTTTTCCCTTACTTGCTGCATCAAAAACTAAATCACAAGCTTCTGATAAAAAACGAGCAGTTCGAGTCAGATTTGTAATATGAATACCCTTACGTTTTGCAGAGATATATGGCGCCATTCTAGGATTCCATTTCCTAGTACCATGACCAAAATGAACTCCTGCTTCCAACATCTCTTCCAAATTTATGTTCCAATATCTTCTTGCCATTTCTCTTCACGCTTCCTCTCTCTCTCTTTTTTTTTACTTAAAAAAAGAGAGACAAGACACCCTGAAATAAATAATAGTTCCAATGGAACCTTCTCTTCTACCGGGGATTGGTCGTTTATCCACGAGTCAAGCCATTACTTTCTATTCATTATTCTCTTTATTACTATTAACAAATTAACAAATCAAATGACCACAACAAAATAAATACTTAACTTAAGAGGACGAATCCACTCCTCTTATCTTCTTAAGAATCATTAAATTCTATACCTATAAAAGAGCGGCCTGATGTATCATGTAAATTGTTTGAAATGCAAGAGTCAAATAATTCTCTGTGGTGGAAGAAAATATCTCTCATTTCTCCCCCGAATAAATTCTTTTTTTTTTTCAAAAGAATGTTGTTATGTTGCCGTGACCGGTGCACTAATCCTTTGAATCCAGTACCAGCGGGTATCATACCCCCTAGCACAACGTTCTCTTTCAGGCCTTTCAACCAATCGATACGACCCCGGAGAGCAGCTTTTGCTAAAACTCGAGCAGTTTCTTGAAAACTTGCTTCAGATATAAAACTTTGAGTATTCAGAGATGCTCTCGTTATTCCCAATAAGATGACTCGATAACAAATCGCTTCTTCTAAAGCACGCCCCGTTCGTTCCGCTCGCAATAATCCAATCAGTTCCCCCGGTAAAAAAACATTAGACATTCCATCTTCTGAAACCAATACTTTTGATGTTATTTGACGTACAATAATTTCTATATGCCTATTATGGATCTGTACCCCCTGAGATCGATAAACCTTTTGGATCTTATTAACCAAAGAGAGACGACTTTGCACTATAGTTAGCTCAGCACCAATTACGAATCCCCAAGGAATTCCAAGAATTCTTGTTATACATTCGTTCCAACCCTCAACTCTCTTTTCTAGGTTCATCGATATTGAATCAATCGAACGCACTTCTAACACTTGTTCCACTTTTGGAAGACCCTGCGTTATATCACCAGATCTCGATTTTTCATATATAAATGTAACTAACGTATCTCCTTCGTAAAGAATTTCTCCATAATGCCCATGGACAGTTGCTCCCGGAGTCGCCAAATAAGGCTTAGCCGATCTTATTACTATAGAATCAACCTGAACAATAAAAACTTGACCCGATTTTAGGTGTGGTCCGCTTTTGGCTATACATACATTTTCGCAAATAAACTGCCCAAGACTAATTATTGTGGACGTTTCTTCACAATAATTATGGTGATAATGATGCTGGGGAAAATACCAATTCAAATTGGCTGCATTCAAAACGATGTTACGGCATGGATCGAAATTATAAATTCTCCCATTTTCGGCTATTAAATAATAGTTAAGTACTTGAAAAATCTGTTTTAAATTGTCACGCTGCAAATATTTCGCTGCCGAGGTCTGATTATGAGTTATTAAAGGGTAAAATGATAAATAAAAATTTACAATTTGAGGGGCTGTTCCTAAAGGACCCAATAAATTCTTAATTGGAATTAGAGGATCTTTTTTAATTGATTGTTTTATCACATTGTGATATTTTACATCGTTGAATGGGCCCATGCGAAAACAATTAGATGATGACAAAATTATCAAAGATTGGGATTCCTTATTTCTGTTCAAGAGCGTATGACTAGTTCCGTGATTTTGCCTAAATGATTGTTGAATCCTTGCATTAGAATAAATGGAATAAAACGGATTTTTATTGGTACGATCTGACCTATTATCAGAAACCAATCCTGAACCTGACGGATCATTTCTTTTTCTAATATAAAAAATAGGGGATTTCACTAAGTCGATTCTTAGGAAATCTCGAATCAGACCATTTGTCCTTACTTCAACAAAGGAAGCACAGACCTCTTCGGCGGAAGAACTTTTGTTGTCTTGGTCCCAATTCAACACTAAACAAGTACGAACTAGTTGAATACTTGTGTCAGAAATTCTCCGAGTCGGTTTGCCATTTCCATAAAGGATATAATTGACAACTTGAAGTTGCATATTATCTTTTTCCCGAAACGGGTCTTTGGGGAAGAGTGTTGCCAAATTCATACCGTCCGATATTTCATATGGGGTTACAGGTCGAACCAAAACAAAATACTTTTTCTTGTTAGGTGTAATCCGTTGGACATAGATCCAATTTTTCAATTTTTTTGATTCCTTAGAGTTTGTTTTGCCCGTTCCTGGTGGTATCAAGATGCCACTGTGTCGAGATATCTTATCTCTTTCTCCGGGAAAATAGATATTACCAGAAAAAATTTTAAGTTCAATCCTTTTTTTTTTTCTCTCCACTCGGACCAATCCGCCCACCTGGCTTCTTGTATTTAAAGTGATTTGTGTATCTACTCCAATGATACTATTGTTCCGTACCATTATGGAAGAAGATTCGGATAAAATATGCACTTCCTCGGGAATGAAAAAAAATCGATCTACTTTCATTTGGTATTTTGGCTTAACCTTTTTGACTCCTCGATACTCAATCACATCCTCCTTTTTGACGATTGAATGCGCCCCTATAGTCCCATATTTAGTAATTCCTGAACCCTTTCTTCTGTATCGAGGATCATCAAAAAAAGCAAGAATACTTTTTCTACGGAAAATACCATTTATGGGTATTTCCATCGAGATACCTGAATGTGAATGCAGCATTAGTTCTTTCTCTTGGTCTTGAATCAATTGAAATGGAATAATAAATCTATTTCTTCGTCTCTTTGCCAATAAATCAGCATTCTCGTGTAGAATAGTGGAATATATGAAATCATAATGCCCAGTACCTATGATTCGATTAAATTTTGAATAATCGTAAATCCTATCTTCTTTTTTCTCAGAAAAATCCGAACTAAATAAGTCGTGTCTCACTTGATCATTATTCACTGAGAATCTAGAAATATATCTTCGTTCGGCAGAAAGATAATGAATGTTTATTTGATCTTGATCCTTGTGGAGCGAAAAAGGAACTACACTGAATTTGTACGAACCCCCTGATAATATCCACAAATGGCTTGTTTTTGGTAAGAGATGGACGTTACTATATGTAAATT